AAGGAAAAACACTCTGATCTCCTATCAGAAAAATTCCCAATTCTCCTTTTGGCGCTTCGACTCTTACATAAAGTTCTTGCTTGGACAATTCAAAAGTTGGAGAAGGTTTTTTACTAATAAATCGATAGTCAAAATCATTCCATTCAGGGTCTTTTATTCTATCAAAGCGTCGGATTTCTAAATTCTCATAGGGTCCCCCTGGAATTCCTTCCAGAGCCTGTTGGATAATTTTTATGGATTCTGTCATTTCACTGATTCGTACTAAATACCGAGCTAATGAATCCCCTTCCTTTTGCCATTGAATCTCCCAATCAAATTCGTCGTAACACTCATAACGATCAACTTTACGAAGATCCCATAGTATTCCGGAAGCCCGTAGCATTGGTCCTGATAAACCCCAATTTAGTGCTTCTTCTGCGCCAATAATGCCTACGCCTTCAACTCGTTCTAAAAAAATAGGATTCCGTGTAATAAGCTTTTCATATTCAGCAACCCCGGTTAAAAAATAATCGCAAAAATCCAAACATTTATCTATCCAGCCATGAGGTAGATCAGCAGCTACTCCTCCGATACGAAAATAATTATGCATCATGCGCATACCGGTAGCAGCTTCGAATAGGTCATATATCAATTCTCGTTCTCGCAAAATATAGAAGAAAGGGGTCTGTGCCCCAATATCTGCCATAAAAGGGCCAAGCCATAACAAATGGGAAGCGATACGACTCAACTCCAACATAATAGCTCTGATATAGCTAGCCCTTTTAGGTACTTGAATATTGCCTAGCTGTTCGGGTCCATTTACGGTTATTGCTTCTGTGAACATAGTAGCTAAATAATCCCAACGTGTTACATAAGGCAAATATTGTATAATTGTTCGATTTTCCGCAATTTTCTCCATCCCTCTATGTAAATAACCCAATATTGGTTCACATTCAATAACATCTTCACCATCGAGAGTAACGATCAGTCGAAGAACACCATGCATTGATGGGTGGTGAGGGCCCATATTGACTATCATGAGGTCTTTTCTTGTAGTTGGTGCAATCATAAGTTTTTTCCCGAGTCATTCTTCCCATGCATTGCTGAAAGTAAAAAGAAGTTCATCAAAATTGAAACGACTAAGCTCAAATGGTATCACGCTTCAAATTAACGAGTTTTTATCTCTCGAATATTCAACTCGCCAATTAATTCTTTATAGCGTTCTCTTTTTTTTTTTGACAAATAGGCCAGCAGTCGTTGACGTTTTCCCAAAATTTTCCGCAAACCCCTCTGAGATGAAGAGTCTTTTTTGTGCAATTCCAAATGTGAAGTAAGTCTCCTTATCTTAGTCGTGAAATTGAATACTTGAAATTCAACAGACCCCCTGTTTTCTTCGTTTTCTTTTTGAGAAATAACCGAAATGAATGAATTTTTTACCATAAAAAAATCCCCTTTCCCTTTTTAAAAAAAAAATATGGATTTTACCGATCAGTAATAATAATGCCATTAATTTGAATGTGATATATACAATAATCTAATCCGAATTTATTTATGAACTCCTAATTTTCTGAATTCAAATCACTCAATTCAATTTGAAATTGGATTTAGATAGGGATAGAAAAGGATTGGTACATTTTCGCATCGAAGAATTTCGATTTAAAACGAAGAAGTTTTTGTTGATTCATTTCGAGATCTAATTGAGCCATCATTTATTTCATATTGGATATTAGAATGAAATGTGAGACAAGGCATGTGATCTGTGTATTTGTTTGCTTTCATATACCCTATATTATATATTATATTTTCATATACCCTATATTATATATAGGGTATAGGATATATAGAAAAAGTGTATTATCCACGAATTTTCAATCGTGGATACAGATGTATCCTTAACATACTGAAACGACTGCCATTATTGGTATCAAACCAATAACGATTCATACAAGCTAAATCCTCTAATCGATAATTAGGCCAAAGAAAGAGCTTTAATTTCATTAATTTCCTTTTCTCTCTATCAAGATGCTTACTGTCATGCGAAACTTGGCTGCTGTTTTTTCCGTTCTTTCCATTCCAAAATACTGGATTTCTATCTCCACCATTTCTATTCTTTGAATTGAAACAATTTAGAATTCTCAATTTTCTACGACGTCTAAACGATAAAATATTTTCAGGAACAGGCAAATCAAAATGATTTTTGTCTCTATTTCCAGTTATTCTTTGATGTGCTGAAATAGTTTCATCAAAATTATTCTTAGAAACATATCTTTGTTCTTGGTATTTTTTATTAGTTTGGTGTTTACTCTTATGAACCAACGAAATACCTATGGTTTGATACATAATAAATTGGCCATCGTTTTTTCCAGACAGACGAATGGGTTCTATAATCAATACTCCCTTTTTCATCAATTCTGTAAGAGTTAAATTCTTCTGAATCAGCATTATATCCAAACAAATTTCTCTCGTTTGAATCGAGGAGATAGTAATTTTTTTTGGATCTATCAGTCTAAGCAGGAGACAACATACCTTGATATTATTCATCATTCTTTGATTCAAAGTATCGTCCCATCTTAATTGAAAAAGAAAAAAACGTTTCAGGAAGGAATCTAGTTCTGCTTCCGTGTTGCTTTTGTATTGTTTTTTCTTTTTCGCTTTTTTCATGTCTGATCTTGCAGAATTTTCTTCAAGATCTTTTTGTTGTGAGAGAACGGATCCAAGATCTCCTCGACTTGTGGGTTCTTTTTCTTCTTGATTTCGATGCTTTTTATTCGATGGTATCAAAAAAATTCCTTTTTTCTTTTCATTGATCTTTTTATTTTCACTACTATTTTCATTTCTATTCAAATTTAAAAGAAGTAATTTTCTTGGTATAAACCAAGGTTTCGTTTTATAGGCATTATAAAGTAACACAAGTTCTGGGAAGAACCAAAGTTCCAGATTCGATATGTGACGCTTTAGTATTTTTTCATTCATTCCCATCCAATCAAAAAAAACTTTGTGAGAGTTTGGTGGATTGATTTCTGGAATCATAAGATAAAAAAGATCTTTTTTATGAATTATTTGATAATTATTAGTACGAATTTGAGTATTTTGATTCCTATTGGTATCGATCGTGATCCAGGCCTCAATATCGACTTTTTGTCTAAGATAAAAATTGATAATTTTCCAATCAAAATATTTTCTATCGGCCGTTTTTTCCATATAGCGAATATCGACCTTTCCTAGAAAATTATTGATAGGGATGTTTCTCAGCATATCAAAAAGGCTTTCTTTATGCGTGTTATAAGAAAGCTCTTGGTTCTTATGTCCTTGAAAGGGAGAAAAGCATTCCGTTTTATTTTCATAATTAAGAAATTTATATGATAAAAGATCATATCTATAGTATTTTTGAAAATTATCTTTTTGATTAGATAATGAATATACTTCAAATTGGTTTTGTTTTTTGGAACCAATTTCTTGGTCTTTTTCATATGAATGCTTTTTGCTAAAATTTGATTTTTTAGCTATACGACGCTGATGAACTGTATTTCGCCACTTTTCTGGTATTAATCTAGACCATCTGATCTGAGATAAATCGTATTGATAATGTCCTCTTAACCAGTTTTTCCATTGATTCATTTCATAACTCGGAAGTTTCTTATCTCCTAATTCCGACTGAACCATTCCTTGTGTTTCAAAAGAATCCTTTATTTCAGGCTTAAGAAAAAAAGGGATTCCTTGAGATTGAACAACAGAGCTAAATTTATACGAGTTACTGACTTGGATTTGTGATAATTTGTAAAATACATATGCTTGTGACATGTATGATAAGTCATAAAAAATAGGTGAATTTTTTTTACTATTACTAATATTATCAAGTGACTTTTTTATAGTCGAAATAAAGGCAATTGGATTTTTATTTTTTTTATTAATTATTTCTTGTTTTCTTTCCTTATTGTAAATGGATTTATCAATAATTTTTTTTGTTGATTCAAGAAAAAGTTCTGTATTCATTTTGGGAATATTAATGATAGATAAAAATATTTCTGTGTATATTCTTTCAATGAAAAATTTCAAAAAAAGGGGTAATTTAGAAATTAATCGAGCATTTCTTTTTTTGAATATTTGCCATTTTTCGAATCTTTTAGGATTATAACTTGTTTTGTTAGGACTAATATTATTTATTTTTGGAGTTACTTTTTTTTTCTCTTTTGTGATTCTTTCTATTTGATTTCGAATTGTACTTGTTCTATCAGTCAGATCCTTCATTTTTTTTTCTGTCAATGAAGAATTTGTTGAACTCGGAGATGCAATTTGACTAAATGATTCGTGAATTATCTGATTGCTGATTATAGAATCTTTTTTTTCTTTAATTTCACTCGATTCATATACTTCTACTTCTCTTAATCGAAATAATAGAATTGGATTTACTTTTGAAAGTTCTTTTATTATTTTTTTTATAAAAAGAACACTTTTGATAACCCGTTTTTTTGTTTCTTTTGATACTTTTCGAAGTAATTTTGTTTTTGCTTTAAAAACTATTAGAACTCGAAAATACTGCTTTTTAAATTTTCCAATTTTTCTTTCAAGTTCCTTAAAAATGGGTTTAAAAAAGGAAGGTCGTTTTCGGGGCGAACCAAAAGGAAGTTCAGCTTCCATTCCCCAAACTGTTAAAAAACAAAAATCATCTTTTTCTTTTTTCTTTTTCATTAGATCTTTCTGAGAGGATCTTAGTTTCGATTTGTGCCAAGGTTTCAGACAGAAAGGAAATAATATTTTTATCTGAATACCGTCTGTCAACCAATTTTTCGGAAATTCTGTTTCTGATAACGGAACACCATTATAGGTACATTTAACATGCATCTCTGTATTCCATTCCTGTAAATCCTCAGACCATTCAGGAAGTTGCAATAGGCATATACGTCCAATATTTTTGGCAATTATCAATGAAGGTAATAGAATATATTTTCTAAAAATAGATTGAGTTAGTAACATGGAACCTCTTATTACTTGCGCAAATGGAATGGTATCCCAGGCCTCTG